ATAGACACTTGATAGTGTCTTACTGCCCCTCGGGTATCAGTCCTTTACCGTTCGAGATCTGGTTAGGATTCCAAGAGGGTTTCCTACCCAGTTCCTATCAGTTAGGAATGGTGAGGTCTCTTCTCCTAGACACATGTGCTCCAGATTGATGTTGATCGTCTACGAAAAGATTGAGAATAAGCTGTTGGGACCACGAATACGCTATTTTGACATAAGATTCTCGGCAGCCTCCGGTCCGGTAGGAAAGAAAGCTGTAGCCAGTGACTAGCTCCATAGCGGTAGTAGTAGTAGTCACATCCTCTCTTCATTCTCTGTTAGATACTGGACTGCAGTCTCTAATTCAGCATCTGCTTTCAATGGTGCTAAAGCCCTCCCGTCCCGAGCTAACTTGAGAGCTGGGTTAAGAGCAACTAAGGAAAATCCATAGAGTTGGATAGGGATGGGACTAAAGAAACTATTTGTTTACAGCTAACCATGACTTCAAGACCTAGAATAGTAAGGGTGAAGAGTCAATTCGGTAATTAAGAGTCGATCTACTAAAGTATTGAAGTATTGAGCAGCGGTGTAGCATCAGATCCCAAAGTGCTTTTTTATTCATTTTTCTTAAAAGGGGAAAGTGTTTTTCATGTACAGGGGGACAGGGAAAGGGCTTGTTAAGGACCTTATTGCCAGTTAATTGCTTTTGGGCGAGCAAAATAGGGAAAATCGAACTGAATCCGAATGCTTATCCGGTGTTCGGACGAAAGAATCCCCTGCTCTTGCCTTGTTAGCCTGGTAAGACGAATCTGCTCCACATTCATGCTGCTGCTCTCTTTCCTGTTTACAAACCGATTTTCGCCTTTACCTAAAGCAACTGTCAAATGACTTTCCTGTTTATTTCGCAGGACAGACAGATATGGAATTAACGGAAAGGAACTGAACCTGAACTGCCTTAATGGACAGGGATAATATATAGTATATATAATAAGATGCCATAGAAAAAATCAGTCTTGGCTAAGCCCTAAGCCGAACGGGGCTAGTGAGTCTAAAGAGGCAGAGCGCACAACCGATAGAACGGCAAGGAGTTAGCAAACAGGCATACGAATCAATTCTATATCAGTCTGATCTGTATAAACGTTGTTGCGGGTAATCGGCCGATCTTGCGTCCTTGAACCGATAACTAGATCTGATCTCGGAAGAAGCTTTTGACTTATCGAAATCAGTCTCTTTTCAAGGGTAGCGGGTGTCATGCCCTACAATATCAATGAACTAATGGCACATCTTCCTCAATAGCCACATCTGACTCAAAAGGGCAAGGAGAGTTCGTTTGCACTAACCTATTGCCTTCATTAAGTAAGGCCCCCAATCGAATCGTATAATAATACGGGAAAAGGGTAACCTTGGAAGAATCTGTTATTAATCGAGGGGCTAGCGCTTCGCCCCTTATCCTTGAAGGAGGCATCCCCATAAACAAAGGCATCTCGACTGGGCTTCCCTTTGCTTTGGGGGAGTAATTGCTTATTATAGAATAGGAATAGTTGGCATCCTTAAAAGCAAGAGCAGCAAGCTGACGCAAAGTCATTTCACTAGTTCGAGCAAAGGCATGGTAAGGCAAGAGCTCTTTCTTCTGTAAAAGGTTTGGAACGCTTTCCATTGAAGTAGTAGGGAAAGCGCACCATGTGTCAGTAGGAATCTGACTATCTATACTGCCGCAAGCTTAGAAGATCGCCTAAGGCTTAATGGGCGAGTAATGGGCCTTTGGGATGATGAGGAAGGAAGAAGTGCGAAAGTGTGATCGTTTGAATGTTGCTATTTCATGTGTCGAGCTCCAGATTTTATGTTCTCTTTATTATGTTGTTAGTTTTCTTTTCCATTTGCAGAACATTGCATTGACTGTTAGAGCTTAGAGCTAGAGCACCCCTCTTTCTTTCTACTCTTTACCTGAGTGGTAGAAGTTGCTTAATGAAGCGATGACGATAACCGGTTGCCCACTTTTCAAACTGAGGTTGCTAGTTTTCCCCCCTATTCCCAGTAGCGGTCAAAGAGCTTCCTCAAACGGGAGTCGCTGCCAGCTTCATTCACTATAAAGCTACTTGCAGGCAGTGTATTCTTATTCTTTTGCACTTGTTTTTCAGCAAAAAAAAATGGGACCGGGGGAATGAAAGAACATGAAATCCAAGCAGCTTAGAAAGCGTACTTGACTGAATAGGTTTTTATTCCTAACTCTTTTCCTGCTAATCCAATCTCGATGAAAGTACACTACTACTTCTTATACCGTTAATGCGCCTCCACGACCAGAGGAGGCTCAGGCTCACTCACTCCCTTTATAGAGAAAGAAGAGTAGCTGCCGCTGCCTTCTAGGACAGGTAGAAAGAGAGGGGATAAGACATAGATTCTCATCACACGAATTCACTCTCCCTTAAAATAAAAGCACAATCCTCTTTCCTGCTTCCAAGCTTCTACGGCAGTAAAAACCGACAATTCGTAAGTCCAGCCCCCAATTCGCTTTATCTACTTATAC